GGTTTTGGATCTTCCAAAGCATTCCCGCAGGAGATCCGGACCAATTTTTTTCTGATCCTTCGATAAAAAGATTCATTCTCTTCATAAAAAATAGGAGGTAGAACGAATAAAGATTTCTTTTTCGATTCATCCCTGGAGTTGAATACCTCATTCAAGAATTTTTTTTGATCCAATCTGTAGGAATCAATAGAAAAGGCAAATCCCTTATGATACACCAGATCCGGCTCGGTTATTGATAGAGTTAATAGATCTGCCATTTCTTGAAATCTCTCTTCTGATTCAAAATCGTGGTGCAACGTGTATCCTCCCCTGTTCCGGTCATGGAATAGATGAAATAAATCAAAAAATGAATTTTGGTTCAAGAATGAAATCTTATTGGAACTGTCCATATCTGGTTCATCCTTCGGAACCATATCACATCCCGGATCTGATGAAATAGGATGAATTGAGACGGTATTTTGTAAATACGTAATTATCTTGAATATCTCAACCATTTCTTTATTTTCCGATCTCCTGGAAGGGACAAAAGAAAAATCTTGTTGTTTCTTCAACAATTTATGATCTCTAGTGGACCCCTCAGTAGGATTCGAACCCAGATGAAGTTCTGACCATCTGTCAGAGAAAAAAGAACGAATTGATCTTGTAGGATTCCCAAGAAATTCTTCGATTTCTTCCGGAAGCAGATGATTATTCATCTGCTTCTCACGTTCCGTGAATAGCCGGGACATTGAGGAATCCCCAGAAAGGCATTTCGGGAATCGGTCTGATTCTATCTCTGTTCGTTCCGTTTGAAGAAAGGAAGGATCCCAAAGAATCGATCTTTCTTTTAGTTGTTGAATCTCTCTTTGATTGATCAATGTGTGATATTCCGAATCCTCATTACTAATGGAATCAAAAGGATCTCTGGATTGATCAGAAGATCCTTTCAATTGGCTAGAATCCGTTACTTGAACGAAAATAGATCTTGTGGAATCATATTGCATATTTGACGATACATTCCGTACCTTGCTAAAAAACCGATCCTTGTTTACCAACCACACATTGTCTAACCAAATCCAATTCTCTCTCGATACATTCCTCAAAAAATCCGATTCGTGCGGATTCTTCCCCCAACTAACGAAGAGATCTTGGCGGAATTGCCACATATGAAATTGAGCACAATTTGGCAAAGAAATACCCCACTTGTTTCTCGAGAGGAGATGGGAAACATGCTCAATATCATTTGATTGAATAGTTGACCCATCTCCTTGTTGTTTGAAGAAACCCTCCACTTCAATTGGTCTTTTTTCACGAAAAGCAGACATGAGATAACAAATCCAGTGTTTCACTAAGATTTCGAATAGCTGTCCCGAATTCAAGTTAATTATGTTTCGCTTCTTCCTCGGAGAAAGACGATCAAACAATTCCCAATCAGGGTCCTTGCGGATCGGATCATCCGTATAGGATACAAAAGGATACTCCAGATATTTGATATCTTTCTCTTTGAGTGAGATCTCAATTCCAGCTACGGTTTCATTAGATATCTTACAACTAGAATCCCTCTTTTTTCGGATCCGGTTCCTCCACCACCGCGAACCCCAGTTAGATTCAGGCATGATACACTTTTTAGTTATTGGGAGAACCCAAGTACTCTCTTTCGGATCCATGAAACAACTCTCAGAGATCTTTTTCCCTTTTGGAAGATACAGGAGCGAAACAATCAACCTATTGATATTGGAAGACCCAAAAGATTCTTCCAATGTATCATTTCTGGGTCCAATGGAATTCATAGGTATAGGAAGAAGCCCCATCAAATAGAGATTTTTTCTTTCGACCATATTTCGAGTGTTAATACGATATATAAGGACCGCTACTGCAAGCAGTACTACACCTTTGATCGTGAAATATCGATTGCTTGTTGAACCCTGCGAATCGCGTGAAAGTAGGATACTCCAAATTCGGGGGTCAAAGAGTTTCATAAAACGTTCTTGGTGGAAAAAAATGTGAGTGAAAGATCCCACGGAATCGAATTTGGTCCACGAATCTAAGAAATAGTGAGAATTCTTGATCTCTCTCAATATCTCTCTCAATTCGAAGATCCAGGATTTTAATGGATGTCGTTTCACTGCTTCCTGCTTCATTGATTCCTCCTAAGGATTTCATTTCAATTGGAATTTGGTTATTCACGATGTACGACGATCCCCGTTACGCATCCATGGCTGAATGGTTAAAGCGCCCAACTCATAATTGGCAAATTCGTAGGTTCAATTCCTGCTGGATGCACGCCAACGGGAACGTTCAATACGTCTATTGGAATTGGCTCTGTATCAATGAAATCTCATCATCCATACATAATGAATTGGTATGGTATATTCATACCATAACATATGAACAGTAAGAAATAGAATTCTTATCGATACTGGAACTCATAGGGAAGAAAATGGATTTATGGATGGAATCAAATATGCAGTATTTACAGACAAAAGTATTAGGTTATTGGGGAACAATCAATATACTTCTA